ATTAAATCGCGACAATGATTATTTTCTACAAATCATAAAGATATTGGAACACTATACTTAATTTTTGGAGCTTGATCAGCAATAGTAGGAACAGCTTTAAGAATATTAATTCGAGCAGAATTAGGTCAACCAGGTAGTTTAATTGGAGATGATCAAATTTATAACGTAATTGTTACAGCTCATGCTTTTATTATAATTTTCTTTATAGTAATACCAATTATAATTGGAGGATTTGGAAATTGACTTCTTCCTTTAATATTAGGAGCACCAGATATAGCATTCCCACGATTAAATAACATAAGATTTTGACTACTTCCCCCAGCACTTATACTTTTAATTAGAGGATCATTAGTTGAAGCAGGAGCAGGAACAGGATGAACTGTTTATCCTCCCCTTTCAAGTAATATCGCTCACTCAGGAGCTTCAGTAGATTTATCAATTTTTTCTCTTCATCTAGCAGGGGCATCATCTATTTTAGGGGCTATTAACTTTATATCAACCGTTATTAACATACGAGCAGAAACTCTAACATTCGATCGTCTCCCATTATTCGTTTGAAGAGTTTTTATTACTGTAATTCTTCTCCTATTATCATTACCAGTTTTAGCAGGAGCTATTACTATACTTCTTACTGACCGTAACTTAAATACATCATTCTTTGATCCAACAGGAGGAGGAGATCCTATCCTATACCAACACCTGTTTTGATTCTTTGGTCATCCAGAAGTATATATTTTAATTTTACCAGCGTTTGGTATAATTTCTCATATTGTTGCTAGAGAAAGAGGAAAAAAAGAATCTTTTGGTACTCTTGGAATAATTTACGCAATAATTGCTATTGGAATTCTAGGATTTGTAGTTTGAGCTCACCACATATTTACTGTTGGTATGGATGTAGATACCCGAGCCTATTTTACATCAGCGACTATAATCATTGCTGTACCTACAGGTATTAAAGTTTTTAGTTGATTAGGAACTCTTCACGGTTCCCAATTCTCCTATAGACCCCCTCTTTTATGAGCACTAGGTTTTCTATTTCTATTTACCGTTGGAGGAGTAACAGGAGTAGTACTAGCCAATTCATCAATTGATATTGTTCTTCATGACACTTATTACGTAGTAGCTCACTTCCACTATGTCCTTTCCATAGGAGCTGTGTTCGGAATTATAGCAGGAGCTGTTTATTGATTTCCATTACTTACGGGAATTACAATAAAACCTAAATGACTAAAAATCCACTTTGGATCAATATTTATTGGAGTAAATTTAACATTCTTTCCACAACATTTTTTAGGATTAGTCGGTATACCGCGACGATATTCAGATTATCCAGATGCCTTCACAACATGAAATGTAGTTTCGTCTATTGGATCCACATTATCATTTATTAGTACCTTAGGATTTGTTTATATTGTATGAGAAGCTATAGTTTCACAACGACCAACAATCTTTAGTCCTAATCTGTCCTCAAACTTAGAATGAGCTCATACTACTCCCCCACACTATCATAGTTATGATGAGCTCCCACAATTTACTGTTCGTTAATTCTGATATGGCAGATTAGTGCTATAGATTTAAGATCTATCCATAAAGGTTCAAATCCTTTTTTCAGAACAATGTCAACTTGATCTCAGCTTAATTTCCAAGATAGAGCTTCACCATTAATAGAAGAATTAATTTCATTCCACGATCATACAATACTAGTTCTTACCTTAGTAACTACTCTAGTTGGTTATATTATTTTAACTATATTTAGAAACAAATTTATTGACCGATTTCTACTTGAAGGGCATCTAATTGAAGTAATCTGGACAGTTGTTCCTGCCCTCCTTTTAATTTTTATTGCATTACCATCTTTACACTTATTATATCTTTTAGATGAGTATGATAATCCTTCATTAACAGTAAAATCTATAGGTCATCAATGGTACTGATCTTATGAATATTCAGATTTTCTAGATGTAGAATTTGATTCCTATATAATTCCGTCAAAAGACCTTGACAATAATCAATTTCGTCTAATTGAAGTTGATAATCGAATAATTGTCCCTATAAATACCTACATTCGAATTCTAGTCTCATCAACAGATGTAATTCACTCTTGAACCGTTCCAGCCCTTAGAGTAAAAGCAGATGCAGTACCAGGACGATTAAATCAATTAACTTTCCTAGTAAATCGACCAGGATTATTTTTTGGTCAATGTTCAGAAATCTGTGGAGCAAATCATAGTTTTATACCTATTGTTGTTGAAAGAATTTCTATAAATTCATTTTTAAATTGAATTAACAATTTTGAATAAGAAAATTTTTATCAGCTCGCTAAGCTGAAAATTGCCTTCAGCAAATTTTCAAACACACAGTATTATTTATAATACAGAAAATTTAGTTAAATATATAACCTCAGCTTGTCATGCTGAAATTGCTATTTATAGCAATTTTCTATTCCTCACATAGCCCCAATTATATGAGCATTAATTATATTTATAACTTTCTCTATAATTTTAATTTTACTTACAATAATTTATTTTGGGAATTCCCCATTAACACCAGATTCTCAAAAAATTTCAAAAAAATCATTTTATTCTATCTGATTATGATAACAAACTTATTTTCATCTTTTGACCCTATATCTTCTACTTTTAATATACAATTAAACTGAACAGCAATATTTTTATTCCTAATTGTATTCTTCCCTCTGTATTGAATTACTAATTCAAAATCAAGAATTATATATTCAGAATTAACTTCTTATATTACTAAAGAATTTATACCTTTATTTAAAAGATATAAAAACATTATTTTCTTTAATGTTCTTTTTATATTTATTTTAATTAATAATATTTTTGGATTAATACCTTATACATTTACTAGTACGGCCCATATTGCTATAACTTTATCTATAGCATTAACAATTTGATTTATTTTTATATTATATGGATGAATCAATAACACAAATCATATGTTTGCTCATCTTGTTCCATTAGGAACTCCAATTGTTTTAATACCTTTTATGGTTTTAATTGAAACTATTAGAAATATTATTCGTCCAATTACTCTTTCAGTTCGATTAGCTGCCAATCTAACAGCTGGTCATTTGTTGTTAATTTTATTAGGAGAAAGAATAGTAAATAGAAGATTTATAATTATTATTACTGTAACAGCAGCTCAATTTGCATTAATAACTTTAGAAGCTGCCGTAGCTGTAATTCAAGCCTATGTTTTTGCTACCCTATCTACCCTTTATGCTAGCGAAGTATAATGACAACCCACTCTCACCATCCATTTCATTTAGTTGACATAAGACCGTGACCATTAACAGCTTCAATTGGAGCATTAACATTAACATCAGGACTATCATATTGGTTTCATTATAATTCAATAAGAATTTTATTATTAGGACTTTTTATTGTTGTAATTTCATCTTATCAATGATGACGAGATATTGCACGTGAAGGAACTTTACAAGGTCTTCACAGAAGAAATGTAATTACAAATTTACGATGAGGAATAATTCTTTTTATTGTTTCAGAAGTATTTTTCTTTGTTTCTTTTTTCTGAGCATTCTTTCACGCAAGTTTAGCTCCTTCAGTAGAAATTGGGACACAATGACCTCCAGCGGGAATTATCCCATTCAACCCATTTCAAGTACCTTTATTAAATACTGCTATTTTATTAGCTTCGGGTGTAACAATTACATGATCTCACCACGCTTTAATAAATGGTAATCATTCTCAATCAGTACAGGCTCTTTTTATTACCATTATCTTAGGAGTATATTTTACTATACTTCAAGCTTATGAATATATTGAAGCTCCTTTCACAATTGCTGAAGCTGTTTACGGATCAACATTTTTTGTAGCTMCTGGATTCCATGGTTTACATGTTATTATTGGTTCTACTTTCTTAATAGTGTGTTTATTTCGTATAACAAAATTCCATTTCTCAGCTACTCACCATTTCGGATTTGAAGCAGCAGCTTGATACTGACATTTTGTTGATGTAGTTTGACTTTTCCTCTATGTTTCAATTTACTGATGAGGAGGATGCTTAATTAGTATAAAAAGTATTATAGACTTCCAATCTTTAGGTCCAAAAATTCTAGGATTAAGCAATTAAATTATTACTACTCGCTTTCATCATTGCAGTTCTTATTAGATCTCTTCTAATTGTAATTTCAACATTATTTTCAAAAAAAACCATTTTAGACCGAGAAAAAGTTTCTCCATTTGAATGTGGTTTTGATCCAAAAAACACATCACGAATTCCATTTTCAATTCGATTTTTCCTTATTGCCATTGTATTCCTAATTTTTGATATTGAAATCTCCATTCTTCTACCATTAGGTTTAATTACAAATTCTATTCCACCTCTATTATGAATAAGAGTAGGAGGACTGTTCCTACTTTTAGTAACAATTGGTTTATATTACGAATGAAAGGAAAATACCTTAAATTGAATTACTTGGATAAGAAGCGAATCTCGCTATCGGTTTCGACCCGGTCCTTGGTCACTTTAGGCCCTTATTCTTTAATTATAGCTAATTTAAGCAATATCACTGTTAATGATAAGATAAGTTTTTAACTTTAATTAAGAAAGTAGAAGTTTATATAATATTTGACCTGCAATCAGAAGAAGATAGAAAAATCTGTCCTACTTTGCATCTTAGTAGTGTATATAACACACTTCATTTTCGTTGAAGAGAAGAAAACTCTTTTTCCTGAGATAGAAAATGAAACCCCTCGAAGCTGCTAACTTTGAGTCTTGCTATTTTGTAACATTTTCTTTCTAAAAATTATACATATTAAAAGACCATAGTCACCTTTGCAGCTTCAATGCAAAACTCTAAATTTGAGCTATTTTAATTAAAAAAATATTACAATTCTAAACACAATTCAAATTAATAAAATAAAAACCTTTACAGAATTTAATCTCAATAATTGAAATTTCAAAGATAACTTAGTAATATAATTTCTTATTCCTTGACCACCTAAAAACTCCAATCACCCTATATCTCCAAATTTTATAATTTCAGAACCTAACTTTAAAGGTATATAAGTTAATGGTTGTGAAGAAAGATATGGTAAAAATCATATTGAGCCTCTTAATCAAACTAGTAAAGAAAATTTTAATTTAGAAAAATTATAAGAAGACTGCGCCATAAAAAATCCTAAAAAAATTCCTAAAATACATACTCTTAAAGTTAAATTTTTTAAACCTGCAGGTAAAATAATTGAAGATACGTCTATAGCTAATCAAGAAATTAAAGCTCCAAAAAATACAGAAAAGGTTACCAATCCTACACAAGATTTTATTATAATTCCTCATCCGTCTCTTAAGTTTACAGAACCTCTTAAAACAAAATCACGTCGAACTATATAATAAATTAAACGAAAAGTATAAGCTACCGTTAATCCAGTAGATAAAAATAATATAAAAAGACTTAAAAGATTTAATTCTTGTATTAAAGACAATTCTAAAATTAAATCTTTAGAGTAAAATCCAGCCAAAAAAGGTATACCTCTTAAAGCTAAATTTGATACTACAAAACAAGAACTAATAAAAGGCAAAGAAACTATTATATTTCCTATTATTCGAATATCTTGTCACCCTTTAAATCCGTGAATAATACAACCGGCTCTCATAAATAATAAAGCCTTAAATAAAGCATGTATTAATAAATGGAATAAAGCAACTTTCACTAAACCTAAAGACAATCTATATATTATTAAACCGAGTTGACTTAAAGTTGATAAAGCAATAATCTTTTTTAAGTCAAACTCAAAACAAGCTCCTAATCCTGCTATAAATATTGTTAAAACAGATAAAATTATTAAAAGCTCATTTATCCAAAAATCATATACCCAACCTAAACGAATAACCAAATAAATACCGGCTGTAACTAACGTCGAAGAATGAACTAATGAAGACACAGGAGTAGGTGCTGCTATAGCAGCAGGTAATCAAGCTGAAAAAGGAATTTGAGCACTTTTAGTCAAAGAAGCCAATACAATTAATAGTCTAATTAGGATTAAGGATTCTCCTTGTCCTATTCAAGCTACAAAACTTCAATCTCCAAAATTTAATATTCAAACAATCCCCACTAAAATTAGAACATCTCCAACTCGATTTGATAAAACAGTTAATGTTCCAGCATTTAAAGATTTATAATTTTGGTAATAAATTACCAAACAGTAAGAAACTAAACCAAGACCATCTCAACCTAATAAAATTCTAATTAAGTTAGGACTAAAGATTAATAACCCTATTGACCCAACAAATCCCGCCAATAAAAAAATAAAACGAGATAAATTAATTTCTCCTTCTATATATTCTCCAGAATAATAAAACACACTTCCAGAAATAAATAAAACAAAAGATAAAAACATTAATGATACCCAATCAAAAAGAAAAATTATATTAATATCTGTAGCTCCTCAAGAGAAAATATTTCATCTAAAATAAAATCTAAAAGAATAATTTAAAAATAATAATCCAGAAAAAAATAAAATAAAAGAAAAAGAAAAAAATAATAAAAAAATCAAATTTCATATTCTCAATACAAACATTGTCCAAAGTAAGCCCTTACATCTTAAGTACCACAAACTTAAATTTTTATTAAACTATTTAGACAATAAGTTATAAAATCCACCTCCAAAATTAAAAAAAATAACGGGAAAAAATGTAAAAATAAAATTAAATACTCTCGTACCATTCCATCAGACAATGAACGAATTCCAGAATAATATATACCATGTTGGGTACAAGAAAATAAATATAATCTATAACAAGCTCCTATAAAAGAAAATACCATTAATAATACTATTGAAAAAAATCTAAAACTCAAAATTCTTCCTAATAATCCTAGTTCCCCCACCAAGTTTAAAACTACTGGAGCAGCCATATTTCCAATACAATATATAAACCATCAAAAAGATATTCTAGGTATTATTTCTAATATTCCCTTATTAATTATTATTCTTCGCGAACCTCTACGTTCATAAATAACACCAGAAAGAAAAAATAAGCCAGATGAACATAAACCATGCGCTACACAAGTATATAAACATGATCTATATCCTCATAAACTCATCTCCCCAAACTCTAATGCCAGACCTATATGTCTAACAGAAGAATAAGCAATTAAAGCTTTAAAATCTACCTGCCGCAAACAAATAAAACTTACAAATAACCCTCCAATTAACCTAAAAGATACTAGAAGTCTACTTATAAAAGCGACTTTACCTTCAAAAAATGTCATAAAACGCATTATTCCGTAACATCCTAACTTCAATAATACACCCGCCAACATCATAGAACCAGCAACAGGAGCTTCTACATGAGCTTTAGGCAATCACAAATGAACGTAAAAAGCTGGTAACTTTACTAAAAACGCAAAAATAGAAAAGAAAAACCAAAATCTTACTCAACTTGGTATTATAAAGCTTTCACTTAATAAAGAAAAACTATATCCACCTAACAGCTTCCCAGTAAAGAAGATAGAAACTAATAAAGGTAAAGAAGCAAAAATAGTATAAAGAAGTAAATAAATTCCAGCTTGAAGTCGCTCCGGCTGATATCCTCACCCTACAATTATTATATAAATTGGAATTAAAGAACCTTCAAAAAAAATATAGAAAGATAATAAATCAGAAGATCTAAAAGTTAAATATAATAAAAATATTATTATCATCAAAGTAAAAGAAAATTTTTGATAAAAATAATTAGAAATTTTATAACCATGACTAGATAAAAGCATTAATATAACGATTCAAAAAGTTAACAAAATTATAAATCATCTTAGAGTATCAGAACAAAAAAAAGATCCCCTAATTATATTTTTATTATATAATATTAACCAATTTAAAACAAGCAAAATAAAATATAAAAAGAAAAATATAAACTCACCAGAGAACGATATTAATATTAAACCAAATATTAACAATGAAACCTTTAACATTTTAAAGCTCTAAAACTTCTAATATAATCTGAACCATGAGAACGAACCATACCAACTATCATTCCCACTCCAAGTCTTCCCTCACAAACAGAAGCTACAAGAAAAATTAGTCTTAAATAAGTTTCTAGACCTATTGTAAAAGCTACTAACATCAACAATATAAATGTTGACAAAACAATATATTCAAGTCTAATTAATATATTTATTAAATGCTTACGTTTCGAAATATAAATTCAAGTTCCAACTAAAAACATAAATATAGGTATTGAAAAAAATATATTAGTCACTCAGAAAGACCAATAAAGGCATCCTAGATTTCCAAAACCTAGATTTTTCTTAAACTACTTTCTGTATGTCTATGTAATTTATGTAAAATACCGGTCTTGTAAATCGGAAAAAGGTTTCTCCTCCTAGACTATGATAATAAATACTATTATAATCATAATTTTTCTTGTTAATTTAATCTTCCTATTTATATTCCATCCACTAGCTATAATTTTTATTTTAATTTTACAAACTATATTAATTTCAATCTTAATATATTCAATTACACAATTTCCATGATTTTCTTACACCTTAATTCTAGTTTTTCTTGGAGGAATACTTATTTTATTTACCTATATATCTAATATTGCATCAAATGAAATATTTAAACCTAATTTAAAAATACTTTTACCATTAGTTTTAGCCCCAATTTCCGCATTTCTTATTCCCTTGCCGAAACAAAATTTAACGTCAGAAACAAAAACTACTTACACAGATCAGTTCTCTAACCTAACAATTTTTAAGCCTTTTTCTGACGCTATTATACCTATTACATTACTTATAGCCTCATATATTATCCTAACACTTTTAACAGTTGTAAAAATCAGAAAAATAAATCAAGGTCCCCTACGAATTATTTAATGTCAAAACCAATACGCAAAAATCACCCTTTATTTAAAATTATAAATAGAGCAGTAGTAGATTTACCATCTCCATCAAATATTTCTTATATATGAAATTTTGGATCGTTATTAGGGTTGTGTCTTGTTATTCAAATCGTAACTGGATTATTCCTAGCTATACATTTTGCTTCAGACATTAGTTTAGCATTCTCATCAGTTGTCCATATTATACGTGACGTAAACAGAGGTTGATTAATTCGAACTTTACACGCTAATGGAGCCTCTTTCTTTTTCATTTGCATTTATTTACACGTATCCCGAGGAATTTATTACGGTTCTTATAAAATATTTCATACCTGAATAACAGGTATTGTAATTCTTTTTCTTACTATAGCAGCAGCCTTTATTGGATATGTACTCCCCTGAGGACAAATATCATTTTGAGGAGCAACAGTTATTACTAATCTATTTTCAGCCATTCCATATATTGGGCCAATACTAGTAGAATGGATATGAGGAGGATTCGCAGTAGATAATGCAACCTTAACACGATTCTTCGCCCTTCATTTTCTTGTCCCATTCCTAATTGCAGGTATAGCAGCTGTTCATTTACTTTTTCTGCACCAAACCGGTTCTAATAACCCATTAGGTATTAATAGAAACATAGATAAAATTCCATTCCACCCTTATTTCACCTTTAAAGATGTTATAGGATTTTGTATCATGGTATTTTTCCTACTTATAATTACACTTTGAAGACCTTACTTATTAGGTGACCCAGAAAATTTCATCCCAGCTAATCCTCTCGTTACACCAGAACACATCAAACCAGAATGATATTATTTATTTGCATATGCAATTCTCCGTTCTATCCCAAATAAATTAGGAGGAGTAATTGCCCTAGCTATGTCAATTCTAATTCTAGCAATTTTACCCTTATCTCAAAAAAGAAATTTTCGTTGTATAACATTCTATCCAATTTCAAAATTTCTTTTTTGATCATATATTAGTACAGCAATTCTCCTAACATGAATTGGAGGAATGCCTGTAGAAGACCCTTACATTATTATTGGACAACTTCTCACCTTATTTTACTTTTCATTCTTCCTTACTTGTCCAATTGCTAATCTTTTATGAGATAAAATTATAGAAAAATAGCTGTTTGGCTGACGGGTAAGCAAGTGCTTTGAAAGCATTTTATAGAAGTTCGAATCTTCTAACAGTTTTAAAAGGTGGCTGAGAATTTAGGCGCTAGATTGTAAATCTAGATACGAGTTATACTCCCCTTTAATCGTATAAATTTTAGAAACCATATAAAAGAGTTCCCTTATCTTTAAATTAAAAGTTTAACGCTTTAAAAACTTAAGCTACTATATGTTCTAATAATAACAGAATTACACTGCTTCCTTTGCAGTCAAATTGCAATGTTCCTATAAACTAATTATTAAAACGGTGACCTCTAAGAAGTAACTTCACATTTGCAAAGTGATATTTTTATTAAAATACGCCGTTAAAAAATCTCAAAAATTACTTTAAATCCTATATATATAAATAAACAATGCAAAGTAAAAGGCAAAATTCTTTTTCAAGCTAACCCTATTAATTTAGCATATCGGTAACGAGGCAAAGTACCACGCAATCAAAGAACCAAAGTAATAAAAAAGCCCACCTTTAAAAAAAAGGATAAAGACATTTCTCCACCAAGGAACAAAACCACTATAACAGTACTTATTAAAATAATTATTGAGTACTCTCCCAAAAATAATAAAGCAAAACCTCCAGCTCTATATTCTACATTAAATCCAGATACTAATTCTGACTCTCCCTCAGCAAAATCAAAAGGGGTTCGATTTATTTCCGCCATACAAGACACCACTCAAACTAAAGATAATAAATAAAGAAGGAAAATAAAATATAAAGTACTTTGATATTCAACAAAATCTTCTAATCTATACTCCCCAACTACCACAATAAAAGATAACAGAACTAAAGCCAAACTAACTTCATAAGAAATAGTCTGAGCTACCGCCCGTAAACCTCCAATTAAAGCATATTTTGAATTTGATGACCAACCCGCAATCATTAAAGGATATACACCTAATCTCAAAACACAAAGAAAAAAGAAAAATCCAAACTCAAAATCAAATAGCCCAGTTCTAAAAGGTATTATAGATCACAAAAATAAAGATATAAAAAACATAAAAACAGGAGAAAAAAAATATAATAAATAATTTGATACAGACGACCAAGTCTGTTCCTTAGTAAAAAGCTTAATAGCGTCAGAAAAAGGCTGCAAAGTCCCAGACAATCCAACTTTATTAGGTCCCTTCCGAATCTGAATATATCCTAAAACCTTTCGTTCCAATAAAGTTAAAAAAGCCACAGAAATCAAAACACATACTAATAACAAAATATAATAAACAATCAATATCACTATAAATTGGAAAGCTTTAATTTCCATGCTTAGATTCTAAATCTAATACAATTATCTGCCAAATTTATATATAAAATATTAATAATCCTCAATTTATTATAATAATTATTCTCAACCAATCCTTTCGTACTAAGTTGAATTGTACATATTCAGAAGATAGAAACCAACCTGGCTCACGCCGGTCTGAACTCAGATCGTGTAAAATATTATAGGTCGAACAGACCTTAAAGCAGAACTGCTGCACCCTGCCTAAATTTTAGTCCAACATCGAGGTCGCAAACCTTCTTGTCGATTAGAACTCTCAAAAAAGATTACGCTGTTATCCCTAAGGTAATTTTTTCTTTTGATCTCTTATAGAGGATCAAAAATCTTTTAATAAAAATTTTCAAAATTAAGAGTTTTTCTTATCTTAATGTCGCCCCAACAAAATACTAATCAATAATTCACCTATAAAAATCAAATTAGAAAAATTATTTCAAAATATAAAACTCTATAGGGTCTTCTCGTCTTTCTGAAAAATTTTAGCTTTTTCACTAAAAAATTAAATTCAATTTTTATGATAAAAAAAGTCTATCTCTCGTTAAACCATTCATACCAGTCTCCAATTAAAAGACTAATGATTATGCTACCTTAGCACAGTTAGGATACTGCGGCTCTTTAATATTCAGTGAGCAGGCCTTACCTCTTAAACTAAGAGGAAATGTTTTTGTTAAACATTCGGAGATAATATTTGCCGAGTTCTTCTATCAAAATTATTTTTCAAAAACTCACAGAAAAATTTAAAACTGTTTCTTTACTTAAATATCTACTTATACTATCATATTTTCACCTCTAAAAAAATTACCAAATTAACTTCATATAAAGAAAAGACTACTTAAATCATAAAACTAAAATTCTATTTTATAACACTATCAAATGGCTAATTCTAAGCCTATAAAAAATTTAAAAAAAATTCGCCTTTTACTATAATTTTAGAGCTCATCCCCTAAAATTTAAAAATAAACTTAAAACTACTTAAAAATAAAGAAATTTCTTATTATTCTAAACTAAATTTATTTCTGAAGTTACTAGATATTAATAAAAGCGATTAGAATCTCACACCTAAATAAACCTTAAGAATTTTTTTGATACAAAAACTCTAAAACTTATTTAGCTCTTTTATTTTCGAGAAAAATTTTTATAATATAATTTTAATAACCACTAATACAAAAGGTACCTCAATTTAAAAGTACTTTTTTTATGAAATATTTTCACCTATTTCAATAATTCCTTCACAGTACTAATTCCCTATAGTAAACTTTATATTTCGCTTACACTACTTTTTTATTTATACTTCAACAACACTTTTTTATAAACTATTCTTATCATTAGAAACCTTGTAAATATACAAGCACCTTTTCAGTGTAAATGAAATGCTAAACAGCTTGTTTCCATCAAGTACAATTTCCATTACACTTACCTTGTTACGACTTATCTCGTTTAATAAAGAGAGCGACGGGCGGTGTGTACACAAGAAAGAGCCTTCATCAGATCTTCTTAAATCTTACATTTAAATCCACCTTCAAAAACCTTTTAATTAATTTTATCCGTATTAATCTTATAAATGTAACCCACCTCTACCTTCTACATAAGCTGCACCTTTACTTGAAGTCCTTGAATTTTTCAATAACGAAAGCTTTCTAAAGAAACTAACTGACAACAGCGGTATACAAACTGATTTACTAATAGAAGTAAAGAAATTCGTGGTTCATCGTTTATAGGGCAGGTTCCTCTAAATGGCTATCTTGCCGCCAAATCCGTTAAATTTCATTAATACTACTAATCCAAAATTTATTAAATATAAGTAACAGGGTATCTAATCCTGGTCCCTACTATAATTTCTATGAAAATAAAACATGTTACTATTTATAATTAAAATTCTACCTAATAATTATAAAAAACTTCAATTCTACTCTAAATCCATAATTTTGTAAAACAACCTTAACTTGAAACAGAAGTATAACCGCGGCTGCTGGCACTCCATTATCCATTTCTAAAAAATTGCCTAGATAAAAAATCCTTATATTTCTAAAATTTTCTACTGAGCATTTCATAATAAACTTTATTTTATTAATCATTACCTGCTAAAACTTACATGTAGATCTATTTTAAAGCCAAGAATACAACACGGACCTCAACGATCTACGTTTTCCATCTACATAATGTATTTCCAAACAATTAAATTTAACCAATAAACTATTTTAAAACAAACTACTAAATTATGTCCAATATTCAACCAATAAACACCCAAATAGAAAGTCCAACAAACCTTTTTAAACTTTTCCCAGAAATAAGAACATATCAAGAAAAAAAAAAATAAGAACTGAAACCAAAGCTAGCATAACAACTTAATGTAAATATCTATTTTTATAGGTATATGTACTATGTTTATAAAATCTTAAAATATTAACTCATTTCCTTTTACACTTATTTCTAATAATTAATTTCAAAATATATATATATATATATATATACATAAATAAAAAATCATTTCAAGAAAAACTTTTAAATACTAAAACAAGACCTAATTTTATTTATTATCATAAATAATAAATAAGATGCCTGAAAAAAGGGTTACTTTGATAGAGTAAATCATGTAAGAAAGTCTTACTCTTATTAAAAAAGATAAGCTAAATTTAAGCTTTTGGGTTCATACCCCAACGATAGTGGATACACTTCTTTTTAATGAATTTATATTTTCCACCTTTCATTTACTCTTTTTTCTTATTTTTAGGAACTTTAATTTCTATTTCTTCCTCCTCTCTTTTTGGTATATGAATAGGACTTGAAATTAATCTTATATCCTTTATTCCCATAATTATTAATTTAGAAAATAACAAAAAAAGTAGAGAAGCAGCCATTAAATATTTTTTAGTTCAAGCTATAGCTTCAGCTATTGTAATTTTCAGAGCTCTTTATTTTTACATTTTTAATGGTTACTCTTTTTCTAACACACCAAATATTATAATCACACTAGCTTTATGTATAAAACTAGGAATAGCTCCATTTCACTTCTGGTTTCCAGAAGTTCTTGAAGGATTAAGATGAGTAAATTCCTTATTATTGTTAACATGACAAAAAATTTCTCCATTAGTAATTCTTTCAGTATTTTTCTATGCTAAAGTTCTAATTATTTTAGCTTTAATTTCAGCTATAGTTGGAGCAGTTTCTGGTTTTAATCAAACATCTATACGAAAAATTTTAGCATTTTCCTCTATTTCACATCTAGGATGAATATCTAGTTTAATATTTCTCAACTCTAGACTTTGAATAATTTACTTTTACATTTACTGTTTTACAAGATTCATTCTATGTTTATCTTTTTGAATATTAAATCTAAATTTTTTCTCTCAACTTACCCTAATTCATAATGTAAACGAAAAATTCATCATTTTTATTAATATACTATCTCTAGGAGGATTACCACCTCTCCTGGGATTTTTTCCAAAATGAATTGCTATTTTAACTTTAAGAAATAATTTTCCCATCCTATTAATTTTAATTTCTTCTAGACTTATTACTTTATATTTTTATACTCGTTTGTGTTTTAGAACTTTTACTTTATACTTACAAAGAATAATCTGAATAAGAAAAAATAAATCACTTAAAAATTTTTTTATTTTGAGCATTTTTACCTTTTTATCCTTATTCGGAATTGTTCCCCTTAGAATGATAAACATTTAATGTTTTAGGTTAACTAAACCAGTAGCCTTCAAAGCTTCAATTGGGCTAAAAGTCCAAACATTA